TGTGGTTTGAAGATACTATACAATCAATCGAAGGGGTGGATCTAAGCCAAACAAAAAGAAATCTTTCTTTTAGAAAAGTAGTTAAAAGAAAAACGGGATTAAGATTCAAAATAAAATACAAGTACAATAAATAAGAAGACAAAGGGGGATTTTTTTCATAGATTTTGATTTGGTATCGTTTTGGCGGCATGGCCGAGCGGTAAGGCGGAGGACTGCAAATCCTCTTTTTCCCCAGTTCAAATCCGGGTGTCGCCTAATCACCAAAAGAATTGAGATACTCCCTTCTATTTTGCTGCTATAATTTGAAAAATTTTTCCGGCGGAAGCCAACGGAGGAAACTTATAAATCTTGAGAGTCCTTCCATTACTAATGGAGTGTCTACGAGCCGAGTTTGGAATTCGATTGGATAGCAGGACGGAAATCGAATTCCGTTTTTATTTTAGTTGCGGAAAGGCCATAAGAGACTTTGTATACATATTCATCAAAGTCTTTGCGTACTCCGCAATCAATATTAATTCGATTGACTGAGTAATTGGCTTTTACTTAGTATATACCTGTTTTGTATATACCTGTTTTCTTTTTTCGTTAACCTCTAGTCAAAAACATAATAGGGCGTCTTTCATAGAGACAATAAGGAGACGTTAAGTTAAGGATTAGATCAAAAGAAAATGGGAAAGAAATGGGGTATGGGCTAGGTAGTGATCTACCTTATATTCTATATATTCTATTTTTTTGATTCTATTTTTTTTTATACTTTTTAGTTAACTTAATGAAGGGCAACAAAAAAAGAATCTATTTTTCTTATTTCTACATACTATATATTAGTAGCATTTCTTTGATACTTCCAAGGGGGTCTCCGCATATTTTTCTTGTGCTTAATCTTTTCTGATTATACTAGAATTCTTATAAGACTCCTTATAAGTTAATAAGTTAAAGTTGGATTTATTGGATTGTTTCATCAACGATCTTAGGTTAGAATTTTTGACTCTGCGCCAGTGATTCCACTATTATTTATTAGTGAACAATAATTCAAGAATTTCGTCATAGAGATAGGGGACATAATTCACATGGATATAGTAAATCTCGCTTGGGCTGCTTTAATGGTAGTCTTTACATTTTCTCTTTCACTCGTAGTATGGGGAAGAAGTGGACTCTAGAAGTATTACTAATTGTAATTGAGTTGTAGGAATTAAACTGTATCAAATTTTTTATAAATCGTTCAGGTCTGAAAAGCTTTTTTTAGTTGAAATTTCACTCTTTCAACACTATTTCAATTTAAAATTCAATTTTTAAATTGAAATAGAAATAAAAAAATATCTGCATTTCAAAATTTTCTTGGGTTTTAGTGTAGTAATATAGTTTATGAATAATATATATGAAGAATATTCTTTCAATCAAACAAATATTTCAATTATTTACGTGTTTGTATTTCGAAAGTAAAAAGAATACAAAGTAAAAGAAATACAAATCCCGTTTGTTTTAATATTTTGAAAATTTGATTTATGTTGTACTTATTTTATTGAACTCACTTTTTATTGAACGCACTATTCAAACGTTAAAAGAGGTTTACTAATCCTTTAGCCCCCCTTTTTTTTCGAAATTCGAAGGAGTTTCCATAGATCATCTGGAAACTGATCGATCAATGACCTCTTCGTCAGAATGCTATGCTAATAAAAAGATTACTTTAATTTTCTTTTATTATACCCATCAAAGAGGCCCTTGATTCTTTTGATCGGAATTCATATTGAAAATAATCAGCAATCTGGGAATTAGAATCGTACGAGTCGCTTTTCAATTAGTTCAAATTGATTGAAATCAACACAAATTAAATAGAAATATAAGACAGGTGCATAAAGCAAAGAAATCGAATTGGTGGGAGGCACTATATACATTATATATAATATATAATTGATATACATATATATACCGATATATAGAAATCTGACGATACTATTATAGATTGATCTCTATTAAATTAATCCGGATTACAATACACCTTATATACACTACAATAACAATAGTAGATAGTATGGTAGAAAGAAATATCTGAATCTTTCTACCATACTATCGTATTTATTTCATAGAATACGGCGAATTCTAGTCTGCCCAGTTCATTTAAGACGCGAAATTTGAATCCCTTTCGTCTCTTCAATTCTTGATAAGAACTAAAAAGTCCAGTTTAATTCAAATTAATCACCTTGGCTGACTGTTTTTACGTATATTATAAGTAAAAAAGCGGTAGGAACTAGAATAAACAGTGCAGTAGCAATAAATGCGAGAATATTTACTTCCATAATCTCATTGTTTCGTTTTTCTTTAATTTAATTCGCAATAACTCGGGAGTTAATCCCATAGAGATAATAAATCTTTCGCTTGTAAATTCAATGGGATGAATTACATCTCGATGATATCGAATCGGATCAATATCATGAATAACAATATCTGCACTATCAAATCAACTCATCGTCAAGAATTGAATAGTATAACATAGGACAATCTTTTATCCATACCGAACTCCAATTTTTTTTTCCTGATCCAACCAATAATTTTACTTTTTTTTATTTATCATTCTTTTTTATTCTTTCTTTTATATAACCTACTGCCCTTTTTGTACAACCATCTGATGAAGTATCATTGAACCGCCCGTACACTTACCATTGATTCTAAACAACCCCCAACAAACAATAGAAGATAAATAAAAAAAGGAGGGGGGAAAGAGTTAAGTTCGAAACTTCTTTTTTTACTGAGCGAATCTAATCTCCTCGGAAAACAAAAGAAAGATGATAAAGACGAGTACAAGTTTCGGTATAAAAAATCAAATTAACTATAATTATTTAAATTGTTTATTATTATTTATTTTTATATAAAAATAAATAAAGTTTGTTCTTTCAAGGAAACCCCTTAATAAAAAAATAGCGCTCCCCTAATAAAAAAGCGATCCCTGAAAGTATTCTATTACAATAACTAAGTTATTTTATATCATGCAAATTCCCTTTCTATATGTACTTCCGGGAAACATAAAGTACTCTACTCTATTCGACAGAGTAGCAGTAATCGAAAAAAGCCATACCCGGTACAGTATGGTATCTCTTGGAATCCTGAATGTGATGCTACCAATAATTGTCCTAATCCACATATGTCTATCGCTCATCAATCGAATCAGTACTAGTCAAAGAAATGAAAATTCCCCGATTGATGATAAAAACGAAATTCGACTTACTTTCACAAAAAAGAGAGAGCGGAGTTTATATATTTTTTTATTGGATCCGTCGGGACTGACGGGGCTCGAACCCGCAGCTTCCGCCTTGACAGGGCGGTGCTCTGACCAATTGAACTACAATCCCAAGTAAATACAATAATAAAATAAAGTATTATGTATACATATTTTTATTATTTTATTCTAACCCCTTCAATTTTGAATTTAGATTCAAATTGGCGTGTTGTAACAGAGCCGCGAGTGATATATATAATATCATATGGGTATGCGCTTCGCTTTAGTGAGACCGACCTGGATTACTAGTAATCCTTTCGTTATTGACAAATAAATGGGATAATTACTCTTTCAATGAAAAGGGTTTTTTCTTTATCCCTTTCCTTCGATTGTATTTTACACTTACAGATCCTGATATGAATATAGATCATTATCAAGATCCTAATTTGTTGGAAAAATAGAGTAAATAAATAGTGCTGGGGATCGGGCATTTCTGGAGAGCACAAAATGGGTTATATGATACCATTTCGTGTGTAGATCGGCGGATTTTTGGGCCGAGCTGGATTTGAACCAGCGTAGACATATTGCCAACGAATTTACAGTCCGTCCCCATTAACCGCTCGGGCATCGACCCAGGAAGAATAAATTCCAGGCTTATTGATAATCCATGATCAACTTCCTTTCGTAGTACCCTACCCCCAGGGGAAGTCGAATCCCCGCTGCCTCCTTGAAAGAGAGATGTCCTGGACCACTAGACGATGGGGGCATATCATACTTGAACGACCGCCAGGATACTATGCTGATAGTATGCACAATTTTAAAAATTGTCAATATAATGGGATGGTATGACTCGAGATGGAGGATCTTTCCATCTTTCACGATTCTATAGGATTTTTTCCGCCAATAATTTAGTTCATAATTTAGTTCAGAGGCTACGCCAAATTTCTTTATCAATCATTCAATGAGATATGTTGGATCCCTGTTAAATTAGTAGGTACGTGTATCAATCAAATAAATTTCGTTATGATGTCAATTCCAATTAGGATCAAAAAAATCCATTGTCATTGCATTTCTATTTATCAAATCCAATATCAATAAACCATTTTATTTTAACTATATTCACTAGTATATCCTCCCCTAGAATTTTATTTAATTTAACAGACAAGTCAAATTTTTCATTTCTGAACGAACCGCTATAAATATAAGATATAGTCTTATATGTACATATATTATAATAAGTCTATATACTAAACTCATAGTGGCTAGTGAATTTATTCAGGAATTGAATCAAACGAGCCCTTTTAACTCAGTGGTAGAGTAACGCCATGGTAAGGCGTAAGTCATCGGTTCAAATCCGATAAGGGGCTTTGGTTTTTTCATAAATAAAAAAAAATCTGAGGCTAGTATTCGTATTTGAATTACGAATAAAGTTATTGTGGATATTTGTAATAAATCAAAGTAACAAATTATATAATGTAATATACGTATTATTTTTTATCATTATAGAAATGATAACATACTAATAAATTAGAGTTAATTTAGAGTATAGTTATAAATTTGCTAATATTATTATAATGAATTATAAATTCTAATAAATATAGATTAAGTCGTCTCCTTGAATAAAATATTTTCATTACTTTCCTATTTTCCATCATTCCAATTAAATCGATTAGAAATCAACAAAAGAAAAAGTAAGTGGACCTAACCCATTGCACCATAATTCTATTCACTATTCTGATATTAAAATTCGATAGAGATAAAATTGGATCTTTTTTTTATTATTATTTTC